TTGAAGGCAAAGAGGGAAGATTTCGCGAGACTCTGCTTGGCAAACGGGTCGATTATTCGGGGCGTTCGGTGATTGTCGTTGGACCTTCACTTTCATTACATCGCTGTGGATTGCCTCGCGAAATAGCAATAGAGCTCTTCCAGACATTTGTAATTCGTGGTCTAATTAGACAACATCTGGCTTCGAACATAGGAGTTGCTAAGAGTCAAATTCGTGAAAAAAAGCCGATTGTCTGGGAAATTCTTCAAGAAGTTATGCAGGGGCATCCCGTATTGCTGAATAGAGCACCTACTCTACATAGATTAGGCATACAGTCATTCCAACCAATTTTAGTCGAAGGACGCACTATTTGTTTACATCCATTAGTTTGTAAGGGGTTCAATGCAGACTTTGATGGGGATCAAATGGCTGTTCATGTGCCTTTATCTTTAGAGGCTCAAGCAGAGGCTCGTTTACTTATGTTTTCTCATATGAATCTCTTATCTCCAGCTATTGGAGATCCCATTTCTGTACCGACTCAAGATATGCTTATTGGACTCTATGTATTAACGAGCGGCACTCGTCGAGGTATTTGTGCAAACAGATATAATCCATGTAATCGAAAAAACTATCAAAATGAAAGAATTTACGAAACAAACTATAAGTATACGAAAGAACCCTTTTTTTGCAATTCCTATGATGCAATTGGAGCTTATCGGCAGAAAAGAATCAATTTAGATAGTCCTTTGTGGCTTCGGTGGCAATTAGATCAACGCGTTATTGCTTCAAGAGAAGTTCCTATCGAAGTTCACTATGAATCTTTTGGTAACTATCATGAGATTTATGCACACTATCTAATAGTAAGAAGTGTAAAAAAAGAAACTTTTTGTATATATATTCGAACCACAGTTGGTCATATTTCTTTTTATCGAGAAATCGAGGAAGCTATACAAGGTTTTTCTCAAGCCTGTTCATATGATACCTAATAATATGGTATTAAAAAAAGTAATTCTAGAACACCCGTGTGAATTCGGACCTCTCCAATTCAACTCGGACCATAGTTCCTGACCTAAAATTCTACGCAAATCAAGATTGAGAAAAGGAAGTTTTGTAATCATTGACTCAAACTCATTGTCGAATCCCATTCAGCAGAATATGGAGGTACTTATGGCGGAACGGGCCAATCTGGTATTTCACAATAAAGTGATAGATGGAACTGCTATTAAACGACTTATTAGCCGATTAATAGATCACTTCGGGATGGCATATACATCACACATCCTAGATCAAGTAAAGACTCTGGGTTTTCAGCAAGCCACTGCTACATCCATTTCATTAGGAATTGATGATCTTTTAACGATACCTTCTAAGGGCTGGCTTGTCCAAGATGCTGAACAACAAAGTTTGATTTTGGAAAAACACCATCATTACGGGAATGTACATGCGGTAGAAAAGTTACGCCAATCTATTGAGATATGGTATGCTACAAGTGAATATTTGCGACAAGAAATGAATCCTAATTTTAGGATGACAGACCCCTTCAATCCAGTCCATATGATGTCTTTTTCGGGAGCTAGGGGAAATGCATCTCAAGTACATCAATTAGTAGGTATGAGAGGATTAATGTCGGATCCCCAAGGACAAATGATTGATTTACCTATTCAAAGCAATTTACGCGAAGGACTGTCTTTAACAGAATATATTATTTCTTGCTATGGAGCCCGTAAAGGAGTTGTAGATACTGCTGTACGCACATCAGATGCTGGATATCTTACGCGGCGACTTGTTGAAGTAGTTCAACATATTGTTGTACGTAGAACAGATTGTGGCACTATCCGAGGGATTTCTGTGAGTCCTCGAAATAAAAATCGGATGATGTCAGAAAGAATTTTTATCCAAACATTAATTGGTCGTGTCTTAGCAGACGATATATATATAGGTTCCCGATGTGTCGCCTTTCGAAATCAAGATCTTGGGATTGGACTTGTCAATCGATTAATAACCTTTGGAACACAATCAATATCTATTCGAACTCCCTTTACTTGTCGGAGTACATCTTGGATCTGTCGATTATGTTATGGTCGGAGTCCCACTCATGGTGACCTAGTTGAATTGGGGGAAGCTGTAGGTATTATCGCGGGTCAATCTATTGGCGAACCGGGGACTCAACTAACATTAAGAACTTTTCATACCGGCGGAGTATTTACAGGAGGTACTGCCGAACATGTACGAGCCCCTTATAATGGAAAAATCAAATTCAATGAGGATTTGGTTCATCCTACACGTACACGTCACGGGCATCCTGCCTTTCTATGTTATATAGACTTGTCTGTAAGTATTGAGAGCGAAGATATTATACATAGCGTGACTATTCCACCAAAAAGTTTTCTTTTAGTTCAAAATGATCAATATGTGGAATCAGAACAAGTGATTGCTGAGATTCGCGAGGGAACACACACTTTTCATTTTAAAGAGAGGGTTAGAAAATATATTTATTCTGACTCAGAGGGTGAAATGCACT